TTAATTACTAATTACATTACTAAACTAAAATATTAATTAAATATTATATCTTTCTATACAAAAAAAATTCGAAACTTTTTTCTTGTACTATACCGACTGACCCTCTCAGAAATAAAATAAAAAGAATCGAGTTATTTCATTAGAGTTAGAATGAAAAAAAAAGAGTCATTCCATTTCAGACCAATCTCGAGTACTAAAGAAAGATCGCGATTTGGAATGAACCAAAATACTTGTTTGTTTTGTTACGGCAATAACACTTAGTAATAGTAAGAAAACCCGATGGGTTGGATTTCACTACAAGAAAAAGGTTTGTTTTACAGCAAACCCACATTACACAATGAAACATACCACAGAGTGGTATAATAGACGGAATCGTAAATTAGATAATTTACATAAGAAAGATACTTCTAATAGAAAGAATTAGACATTATCGAATGATTTGACAGACCAAATCCCAAAACCAACTCAACTCATAGAATATAGAAGAAGGAAATTGATACATTTAGGACCAATTCATTATCTCTGCATTATCTCTAAATCAATCAATTGGGGTTGTTGTTCTGCCAAAAAGCGATTAGTCAGGCGACTCCACACACAAAACAAATACAAGAAAAGAATAGGTCCTAGATCTATGTGACTGTTGAAGTTTTTAGACAGAATCATGTCATGATTCTCACTTCATAAATTGACCGGTTTCGATATACCAACGCAAAAATATATCACTAACTCTTTAATCATGGACAGGAAAAGAGGAAAAAGGTCATATGTAATCCATCCACGAAGATTAATGAAGGAAGATGAGTATTTTATCCGAGATTTTACAAATACTGATTAGATCTATTGGAATGAATTATTGTTTTTTATTGTTTTTATTTTCCTGTCCCTATGTATTTACATGAACATGTGGTAATACTTTTGGACCAACCAACCGGCCAGTCTATAAACAAGTACTAATGAGGAAATGAAAACTATACTAAACTAAAATAGAATGTATTAGGGCTATACGGACTCGAACCGTAGACCTTCTCGGTAAAACAGATCAAACTGATTATTATCGAAATGATTCGAACTGTTTCAAAGACCCAACATGCATTTTGTTGCATTGGGCTCTTTCATAAACTGATGTAAAGATCAGTTAGTCCACCATATTTTTCTTTACAGGAAAATAATGAGATGGTTCCATGTGCTCTGATTCATCATTTGTATTCTGATCTAGGAGCAATACCAAAGTGTTTCAAAGAAGGGTTACCTTGACTTAGGTCTGCCTTCGGCCTAGATCAAACTAAGTTAGATGGAGTCTCTATCGCTACGCTGCAAGAGTCGAATATGAGACTTCATACACCTTAAAGTTCATAGGACGAAAAAAGGTTATTTTGAGGCCCTTATACTCATTATGCCTAGCATTGAATGGACTGGGTATTTACCTTATCAACTATCAAATCAATGGCGGGTTCTATTTGATTTGGCACCTGAATTCGCACCTGAATCGGACCGAACCCAATATTTGTCAGGCTATTGTTCTCTTGTTCCCTCGAATCTATGGAGTAAGACATCGATTTGTCAATAAGATCAATTATGTTTATTGCATAATGGGCTCCCCTGAAAAGCATTAGCGCACGTGTAAACGAGGTGCTCTACCTAACTGAGCTATAGCCCTTGTCATAGATATATTAACATATGGATAATTTCTTGTCAAGATGGATATTCCATAATCCCACATGATAGCTCTCTGATCCGTCTACTGTTAACAGATTGGTATTGCTTAGAAATAATATTCCACTTATAATCCTATAAGTGATGGGTCCTTTTTTTAGTGATAAATAACCTACTTAACTCAGTGGTTAGAGTATTGCTTTCATACGGCGGGAGTCATTGGTTCAAATCCAATAGTAGGTAGAACTTATTAGATACCGAAGTCAATTGAGTGATATCTAATAAGTTTTTCTACCCATTTTCTTTTTTTTCGTTATATCAGATTAGACTTGATTGTGTTCAATTGGCAGAATCAAAATGTGGTGTATAATAATACAGTTCTAAAGAACTTCTTTTGATTATTTTGATGTATTGACTTGACTAGGAGGAAATAGCATTTACAGCCTCTACTCGTGTCCTAGCTCGTCTGAGAGCTAGATTCGCTTCAATTGCTTGTCTCTTACCCTCAGCTCTACTCAAGTTAGCTTCAGCTATTTCAAGAGCTTGCTGAGCTTCTTGCGGATCAATGTCAGTACTCATCTCCGCATCATTTCCTAAAATGGTGATCTCATTATTACCTATTCTAGCGAAACCACCCATCAGAGCCACCGTTAACCATTGGTCGTTGAGGCGTATTCTCAAAAGACCTATATCTACAGCCGTGGCAATAGGGGCGTGGTTTGGTAATACGCCAATTTGGCCACTATTAGTAGATAAAATGATTTCTTTCACTTCTGAATCCCAAATAATTCGATTAGGAGTCAGTACACAAAGATTTAAGGTCATTTCTTCAATTTGCTCTCCACTT